ATGTCGGTGGTAGGAGTAACCTGGGCCGTTTTGGTCCCGATGTTGGTATTGGGGCTTTTTAAGTGGCACCTGCCACTGTTGGGTCTCTTTTTTTTGCTGGTTGGTGCTCTTGTGGTGTTATTGGTTTCTGACTTTTTCGGGCTAGGGTTTCATTTTCATTGGGTTTTCTTGCTTTTTATTATTAGTGAGGTGGCCCTATTTGTGGCCTTTCTTCATGGTGCTTCGTGGTTTTATAGGGGGGGCTGGTGCAGCCTTAGTGACCCCCTGGAGGTGCCACTGGTGGGGTGTTTCTTGCTGTTGGGGTCTTCAATTTCCCTTACGGGCTTTCATCATGTGATGAGTTGGGAATTCTCGTGAGTCCTTTTAAGTTTGACTGCTATATTGGGACTTGGGTTTGTGTCTCTGCAATTGATCGAGTTTTCGGAGGACACCATTCTGTTTTACTCTAATGGGTTTTACTCGGCCTGTTTGGCGACCGTTGGGCTACATTTTTCTCACGTATTGCTCGGGGTTGTTGGCATGCTATTGGTTTTGCGGGTTAGGGTGCCACGTGCTGGGTTTTACTATTGCACGTTGTTAACCTGGTATTGGCATTTTGTGGACTATGTCTGATTGCTTGTTTATTCCCTTATATATGTGTGTTTTATGTGTAGGTTAACTTTAAACTCATAGATTGTGGATTTGTGGATTGCTTTTGTGCGCATAAAATGTTAGCGGGTCTTCGCCGCGGGTTTGTTGACTTGCCAATTAATTTTTCTCTTGGGTATTACTGGTGTAGTGGATTTGTGTTGTCTAGCCTGATATTGGTGCAGACTATTACTGGCATTGTGCTGTCTTTTATTTATGTTGCTACCCCGGCTATGTCGTTCAATTTTGTGTTGGGTGAAACTATAGACTCTTTATTTTATTGGGTTGTGCGGTACTGGCACATATGAGGCGTTACTTTGATATTTATCTTGATGTTTGTTCATATGGGACGGGCCCTGTATTACTCCAGGTACTCGAAGCTAGGAGTTTGGAATGTGGGGTTTATAGCATATTTACTTCTGATGGTGGAGGCCTTTTTGGGCTATATATTACCGTGGCACCAAATGTCTTATTGGGCCGCCACCGTCCTTACGACTATTGTTCAGGGTCTGCCCATTATAGGAGCCAGCCTCTATTCTTATGTTGTTGGGGGGTTTGCTGTCTCTAAAATTACCTTGATACGTGTGTTCTCTGTTCACGTGTGCTTGGGGTTTGTTATAATAGGTGTTTTACTGCTGCATGTGGTTTATCTACATGCGGTTGGCACCAACAACCCACTCTCCAGTGAGTGGGGGTATTCTGATGTGGTTTATTTCCATTCCTACTTAAGCACAAAGGATCTCCTTTCTTTGTCAGGTGCCTGTTTTTTAACTATGGTAGGGATCTGGTTGGTGCCAGACCTTGTAGTAGACCCAGATGGCTACATAGAGGCTGACGTTCTGTTAACCCCTGCGTCCATAAAGCCCGAATGGTACTTCTTGGGGTATTATGCCGTGATTCGTGCTATAGAGTCGAAGGTCGGCGGGTTGGTGGTAGTAACTAGAATTTTATTTTTTTTTTGGGTGCCAACAGGCAATTATAGGTGTGTTTACAGTAGCACACGTCAGGTGACTTTTTGGGCAGTTGTTGTTGCGTTTGTTACTTTAATATGTTTGGGTGCGTGTCATCCGGAATATCCGTATTTGTTTATTTGTAAGGCTCTTTCACTACTAATGTTGGGATTGGTGTTTGTGTTTAAGGTGTTTTGGGTTAGGGGGCGTGCTTAATGATGGCGTTATTCTTGGTTATTTTTAGTGTAGTGATGTTAGCCTTAATGCTGTCAGTGAGTCGTTTCCTCAATTGTTTGGTTATACTTGAAAAATTTAAAGTGTTGCTGTTGCTTTTTTGTTTGTGGGTGGGGGCTTATAGCACACATATGGTATTTGTGGTCTTGATGGTTGTTACAACTATTGAGGTGGTTGTTGGGTTGGTTGTATTAACTCGGTTATGAGAAACTGGTGGATTTATGGATGTTGTTGGTGTTTAAGCTTGCTTTTTATTGCTGTTAGCGTGGTTTTATATTCTGTTTGTAGCGTAAATTGGCTTGGTTTGTTGGTGTTTGATGGTGTTTCATTTTACCTCAGGGTTTTGGTGTTTTTGTTGGGTTGTTGCTCAATAGTGTTTAAATTATCTAGTGTTTCTCGGGTCTCTGTTTGGATGCTTGTGCTTAGCTTGTTCTTTAGTGTGGCTTGTTTCCATGTTAATCATTCTGTTTTATTTTGGTGCTTTTATGAGTTGGCAATGCTTCCACTTCTTTATCTTTTATTCCGAGATTCTCCCTACTCTGAGCGGTTTGTGGCAGGATGGTATTTTTCGGGCTACTTACTGTTAACAAGTTTACCTTTGATTTTGGTTTTATCTTACATGTCTTTTGTGGGGCAAACCCCCGTGATTAGTCAGTGGGGGTTTGCTGGATCTCACTACTGGGTGCTTGTTTTATTGGGTGCGATTTTTTTTACGAAGGTTCCGCTGTGTCCATTTCATACGTGGCTCCCCATCGTTCATGCTGAGGCCACAAGTATTGTGTCTACCTGTTTAAGTGGGTATATTATGAAGTTGGGCGTGTTAGGGGTATTTCGATTTGTTGCTCCAGCGATGGGGGCTACATGTGGGGGTTATCTTACGGTTTGTTGTGTTGCTGGGTTGATGTTTCTGTTGGCAGCTGCGGTTGAGTTGGACGGCAAGCGATGGCTGGCTGTGTTGAGTTTGTCCCATATCGTCATACCGTTTTTGGGTTTTTTTGTTTGTGGGTGGGATAACCCCCACATCATCTTTTTTTATAGTCTTGGTCATGGAGTAGCCGCTGGGCTGGTGTTTGGTCTGCTTTGGGTCCTTTACAATCAAACCAACACTCGTAACTGAGTGTTGGTTAAGGGTGGTGTAAAAGGACGCTTAAGCGTCCTTTTAGTTGTGTTTGGGCTGTTAACTTTAAGATCATTTCCTCCCACCATCCAGTTTTTTAGGGAAGTTAGTTTGCTGACGACATCAGTTGGTGTGGTGTTTTACTCTTGTTTTTGATACTTGTACTTGTTTGTGGGGGGGCTGGTGCCGTTGGCGTTGTGTGGTCTTTTGTTGATTCGAACGGAGACAGTTGAAGACCAGTCTCTGTCTTGACACGGGTTTGGGGTTTACTTATTAGTGTATATTGTGTGGGTGTCTGGGGGAGTCTTCTTTTTATAGTTTGGCGTGGTGTATTGGCATTTCATGGTTTGGTCGTGGGGGTTGGTTAGTTTCCCGCCTTTTCTGTAGCTTAAGTTGTAAAGCCTCAGCTTGAAGAGCTGGTTATATGAATGTCGGCGGGGTATAGGTTATATAAACTGGCGGGTTCATGGCCCGTTGTTACAATTTGTTGCCCCCGCAATGTTGGGGTGAGTCTGTGGGGTGTCTGAAGTGTGGGGTGTTATTCGGGCTAATATTGTGGTGGGGGCTTCCTTGTACTATCTTCTTTTGTGCGGGACTGTCTTGTGTGTCTTTATATCTTATCGTGTGCCGTATGTGTTCAGTCCTTTTTGTTTTATCTTGATTTTGTGGTTTTTGTTGATGGGTGGGTTTTTATCGCTGGTTGGGTGTCGACTGTGGTTGTCTTTTAGTGTTTTTGTGGGGGGGTTTATTCCGGTTGGGACTCCTTTATGGGTTTGCCCTTTAGTTTGTGTGGCCGAGACCGTAAGTTACATTATACGGCCTTTGGTATTAATGCTTCGACCGTTTATAAATATTGGGTTGGGGTGTAGCGCGTCAGCGTTGGTTGGTGGGCTCTGTTCAGTTAGCTGAATTTGGGTTACACCCCTGGCCGTGTTGTTCTTTTATGAGGTTTTTGTGGCCCTGGTGCATTGGTTTATAGTGACTAGGATTTTGGACTTTTCTATCGAACATTAGTGCGATTGGAGCTTATTGGTTTGTCTTGATTTTCTAGTGTGGCTGCAATCTTTTTCGTCTTTTTTTCTTCATGTGTGGGGAGCCTGTTTAGTTTTTGGGTGTACTTGGAGCTGGCTGGGTTGTCTCTTTTACCTTCCTTTTTTGTTTCTTCTGCTTCGATGGTGGGAGGGGTTTATGGGGGGTTGCTACTATATATATTGGTCTCGGGGTTATCCTCTGTATTTTTCGTAACTGGGTTTATTTTTGAGGGGTTATACGTTTTTATATTAGTGGGGTTTCTCGTTAAGTTGGGGTTGTTTCCCTTTATGGTATGGGTGTATCGGGTATTTCCGAGCGGAGGTTGGGTCTTTATTTTTTTATTGAGTGTGGTATTAAAGTTTCCTGTTTTATATTTTGGTTATATATTCGGTGGGGTTTATGGGGGGCTGGTGTATTTATCTTGTATTGTTACAATTTTGATTTGTTCTTTGATTTTTTGGTTAGTTAATAATGACTGAAAGTTTATTTGGGCTCATATGTCATTGTCTTCTGTTGCCACCCTGATGGTGGTTTGTTACTCTGGGGACTTTTCTTCCTGCTGGGTTGTATTTTTTAGTTATTGTGTTTGATCCGGGTTGTGCTTGTTATTTTTTTTTGTTTATCAGTTTGGGGTGACCCGGAGGTGAGCTATTTGGGTATTTTTTTTTTTGTTTTTGGTGACTCCACTATCATTGCCACTGGCTTATAAGCTTTCAGCCTGTGTAGCTTTCTTTTACTCGAGCGTTTATGTTTTGGTGGCATGGTCTGTGTATAGGTTTTCAGAGCAGTTCTTTTTGTATAAGTTATGTGCTGATCAAACCAGGGTGGGGGTGTTAAATGTGTGATTCTCTTAGGATGCGCGGTAGTTTATGAAAATGCTTGTTTTACACGCAAGGGATCCCTCGTGGCCATGCAACGGGGTATTTTATTAAGAATAGTGAGTTTGCGTCTCATAGGTGGGTTTGCTCCCTGTTGGCACGCCCTCGTAGTTTATGAGAATGCTAGTTTGTCTAATTAGAGGAGGGGTTAAACCCCGGGGGTGAAATGGTGTTTGGGGTGTTATCTAGTGTTTTTGGTTTACTTGTTAGTTTGTTGGTTATAGCATTTTTTATATTGGGTGAGCGCAAGGTGTTGGGTTATTCTCAGGGGCGTAAGGGACCTAAAAAGGTTGGGTGTCTTGGGTTGCTTCAGAGGTTTGCCGATTTGCTGAAGCTGGTAGTTAAGTTTAAGTATCTGGGGTTTCAATCTCGGGGGTTTGTTTCGGTGGTTGGTGTTCTCTTGCTTTTGGCGTTAGTCGGTTTTTATTGTTGTATTTATTCTAAATATTACGGTGTTTGGGGTGACCGGCATTCGATGCTATGGTTTTTGGTTATTACTGGCTTTGCCAGTTATTCTGTGTTGTGCGTGGGTGGGGGTTCTTTCAGTAGGTATGGTATATTGGGTTCTCTGCGGTCCTCGTTTGGGTCAATAAGGTTTGAGGCCAGGTTTATGAGTATTATTATATTTGGTGGTTTGTGTTATGGTGGGTATTGTATAAGGTCTTCGGCCGAATTGGGACCAGTGTTCTTATTTTTGAAACCGCTGTTATACTTGTTATTTTTGGTTTGTGTCTTGTGCGAAACCAATCGTACTCCCTTTGACTATGCTGAGTCGGAGAGGGAGTTAGTTAGTGGGTTTAACACAGAGTACAGGGGTATTTTTTTTACTTGTCTATTTGCGTGTGAGTATGTGGTAATATTTATTTTTTCTTGGTTGGCTTGTGTTATGGTGTTTGGGGGGGGCGTTTTTATGTTTATTGCCCTCCCCTTGCATCTCCTCGGGTTTATGTGGGCACGTGCCACACTCCCCCGGGTGCGTTACGATTATTTTATAAACTTTTTTTGGGGGGTGGGTCTTCCCTTGAGAATTCTTTCTTTTTTTGTGGCTTTGGTGTTGTAGTTTGGGTAGATTATTTAGATTGCGGTGCTGTTAACCCCGAGGAGGGTAAACCCCCCCAGGCGCACATATCCTAGTTTAGTAAGAATTGTGGTTTTGGGGACCACGGGGCCAGTATTGGGGGTTTGGCCAATAGGGCTGCTTTGCAGGCTACTTTGATATAGTAGTATTAAAATTTATATTTCGTTGGTATTCCGTGTATTTATTTAAGGGCTGGGTTCTTACTCCAGTGAAGTGTTTACACCTCGGAGGGTGTTTCTTACGCTTGTTTTGGTGGGAGTGGTGATTCAATTTATACTTGGTGCTATTTTGTGTTCGTGTTCTTGGGTGTTATCCCGGCAGAATGCTTGTTCTATTTCTTGGGCTAGGCCTTATGAGTGTGGGTTTATTGCGTCATCAACTAGGTTTGACTCTTTTAGTTTCACTTATTTGTCTCTTCTTGTTTTTTTTGTGGTGTTTGATTTAGAGATTTCGTTGCTTTTGAATTTGCCCGAGCGTGCTGTGAGTTTTCCAAGGTTTTATTACTATTTTTTGTTTTTGGTGGTGCTTTCTATTGGGTTTTTGTCCGAGTTTTTTTGGGGGTATGTTCGTTGGGGTTATTAGGGGTAGGCTTGTTACTGCTAATAACTGAAAGTCGAATATTATCGACCGTCCCTTGGGTCTCAGTAAGTTATTAAGACTAGGTGTTTTCAAAACACCAAGAGAAGGGGGTGTCCTGGGAAGATATTGATGGGAGTCCTCAGGTGATTGTTTACGTTGGACCATAAGCGTATTGGCTTATTTTATATGGTTGTGGGTGTTTGGTCGGGATTTGTTGGGTTGGGGTTAAGCATGTTAATTCGTATTAATTTTATGGAGCCCTACTATAGGTCAGTGTCTGTTGATTGTTATAAATTTTTGATCACCAACCATGGTGTAATAATGATCTTTTTTTTTTTGATGCCAGTTTTGATTGGGGGGTTTGGTAATTATTTGATCCCTTTGTTGGCGGGTATACCAGACTTAGACCTGCCACGGTTGAATGCTTTAAGAATGTGGTTGTTGTTTCCCTCTTTGCTTTTAATGTTATTAAGTATGGTGTATGGGGCCGGGGTAGGTTGAACTTTTTATCCACCCCTCTCGGGTTTAGGGTATAACTCCTCGAGGGGAGTGGATTTTTTAATGCTTTCCTTGCATTTAGCGGGTATGTCTAGTCTTTTGGGTTCTGTTAATTTTATATCTACTATTTTGGGGGGCATTCAGTTTGTCGGTGTACCCCGCGATTCTGTGGTGCTATGGGCGTACTTATTTACTTCAGTTCTGCTTTTGGTAACGCTACCCGTGCTTGCGGCGGCTATCACCATGTTGCTTTTTGATCGAAGTTTTGGGTCTGCCTTCTTCGACCCAATGGGCGGTGGGGACCCTATCCTCTTTCAGCACATGTTTTGATTTTTCGGTCATCCTGAAGTCTATGTGTTAATACTTCCCGGGTTTGGGCTTGTTAGGTATATTTGTAGGGGGTTAGGGCCTGCCCCTACTCAGTTTGGTCTCATGGGCATGGTTTCTGCCATGTTTTGCATTGTTGGGTTGGGGTTGGCTGTGTGGGGCCACCACATGTTTATCGTGGGACTCGATGTGAGTACTGCGGTATTCTTTAGTTCGGTAACTATGATTATTGGAGTACCTACGGGTATTAAGGTTTTTTTTTGGCTGTTTATGTTATTTAGGGGGGTCAAAAATGCGAGTGACCCCGTTTTTTGGTGGATAGTCTCTTTTATTACTTTGTTCACTTTGGGGGGGGTTACGGGTATTATTCTGTCAGCGTGCGTTTTGGACAGAATTCTACATGATACTTGGTTTGTTGTGGCACATTTCCACTATGTGATGTCTTTAGGCTCTTATATTAGTATTATATTGATGTTTATATGGTGGTGGCCCTTTATTTCTGGGTTTTCCCTTAATAAGTATCTGTTGCAGGCTCACTGCATTGTTTCAAATGTTGGGTTTAACCTTTGTTTTTTTCCGATGCATTACTTTGGTTTATGCGGTTTGCCTCGTCGGGTTTGCGTTTATGAGTGTGGGTTTCATGGTGTTAACGTTCTTTGTACCTTGGGCTCTTTTATTAGGGTTTTTAGTGGTGTATTTTTTGTTTTTATATTATGGGAGTCTCTGTCGGTTAAGAATCGTGTCATAGGCTCGTACGCAGACTCCGGCCATGCCACGGGGTTGATTAGGAATATCCCCTCTACACATTTTGAGTACGGGTTTAGTCCCTTTTTGTTGGCACCCTAGTTTAATAAAAAAATATCGGCCTTGTATGCCGGGGATTGCAGGGTGGGGTGCCTTTAGTTAATATTTGCTGTAATGGTTGATTCATAGGTTGGTGTGCCTTTTGCCTCATGCTAGGGTGAGTTTGTGACTGAGTGTTTTATACCGAAACTGTCAGATCTCTTGCCCGGTTGTGGGGGTCAACGCGAGTTGCTGTCTAAACCGGGTGGGTGAGGTGATAAATTAGTCGTTGGCAGTTATAGCTGTTTTGTGGGTCTAATTTCAGTTTAGTGCGAGAGTGATAAGATTTTTGCAGGGGCTATATACGGTGTATTCGCTTTGTGGCTAGGGTTAAGGTTACCTCCGCGTTGGAAGTGTGTTAATACTTGCGTTGGTAGTGTGTATTATATTAGTGCGAGATCCCACAGCGGAACCTTTATGTAATTTATGCTTTAATGAGTAATTATAATGGTTTTAATCTATCTCGGATTCAGCCCACCTGTTTATTAAAAACATCTCTGCCCAGCTAATGATGGGCAGTAAAGCCTGCCCGGTGTTTATATTAACGGCCGCAGTATTATGACTGTGCGAAGGTAGCATAATTAATTGCCCCATAATTGGGGGCTTGTTTGAATGGTTTCATGCGGTTGATGTCAAGATTAGGGCCTTACATGAAATTAATGCCATGAGTACAGAATCTCTGTTTATTAGTTAGACGGAAAGACCCCAGGATCTTTAATTTTGTTTGGGGCAAATTGGGTTCCTTTAACTCATTTTTGACCCGTGGATTACAGGTTTAAGTTACCCTGGGGATAACAGGGTTATAGTCCCCTAGAGGTCTTATCGATGGGACTGTTTGCCACCTCGATGTTGACTTGGGAGTGCCCGGCGGTGCAGTAGTTGCCGGGTGAGGTCTGTTCGACCTTATATCCCTCATGAGTTGAGTTAAGACCGGCGTGAGCCAGGTCGGTTCTTATCTACTGGTGTTGTGTGGTAGTACGAAAGGACCCCCCACAATTTTTTTGGGTTTGATGCATGTGCCCCAACCCTGCAAAGGTTGGTGAGGGGGGGTTACCCCCCCAAACCCTTCGTTTAATTTTGGCGATAGTAAGAGTTCTAGCTGTCCATCACATAAAGGTATTATACACCAACCGGGGTAATATTGATTCTCGGGCATTTAGTGGTTAGTGTTTTATTTTGGTGGAAGCCATTTAGTGGCAGTTGGTTTAAAGGGGAGAGGGCACAGTGCCAGCATCCGCGGTTATTCTGTATTCTTTTCTTTCACTTGAGTGTCAAACGGTCAGAAGCATCTAGGTTATGTAAAAATTTCTAGTTTTTAATCTGTTTTCTGTTTTTGAAAAAATCTGTTTTGTGTGACGCGGATTAGATACCCGCTTATCCGCTGATTTAATATACTGTAGTTTAAATAACTAAAAAATTTTGGCAGCAGGCGTTACTGGTCGGGGGAGTGTGCGGCTTAAGGGACAGTCCGCCAATTAATTGACCATTTTTATGCTGGTGTATATCTGGTTAAAAATTAGTGCCATTGTGGTTAAATTTGTGTAGTAGCAGTTAAGCTAAGTCTATGTGCTGCGTATAATGGGGCCCGTGCATTACATTTATAAGTGGGGGGGTTGTTAATCTACTGATTTAGGACTCGATAGTAATACTGTACTAGTGTGGCAGTATGAATCAAGTTTAGCTTGGGTACACACCGCCCGTCACCCTCGTCATTTGTTGAGGTAAGTCGTAACAAGGTAGCCCCAGATGAATCTAGGGCTAAGAGAGAGACTTTATATGGGTGTCAGAGGTTATGAGCTTGGTTTAGGTCCAATTTACGGAGGGTCCCTCCCCCATACTGCCTCCGCCCGCGGCATTTAGTAATTTTAATTTGAAATTAAAAAATTTGATTTGGTGATCAACTCGGGCTGGGTAGTTATGTCAGAAGTTTATGAGATAGCTTTAAGCGCTATTTATGGTGTGACCTGACTATTTTTTAAAACATGTTCTATATTTATATAGTATAATAACAAATTTAAATAAAAAAAAAATGACATTATGAATTTTCAAAAGAGACGGCACTATCAAGCCTAAATCTTGAAAGTGCCGTCTCTTTTTTTTTTTTGAGTAGGCTTGAAAGTGCCGTATTTGGCAAAATTCATTAAATTTTCATATTATAAAAATTTAATGAATTTTGAGTAAATGAAATTTTCTCTTATTTATTATGATGTGGCTTGTTATGTTGTGGCTTTGTGTATTTTTATTGTGGTGGGGGTTGGTGTTATTCTAGTTTGGGGGATCACCCCCTTGGGTGTAGTGAGGTTTGGGGGTGATAGCCAGGTAGTTGAGCTTTCTTGGACGTTAGTTCCAACCGTGGTTGTGCTGGTACTTTCCGTTTTAAATATTAATTACATAACTGATGGGTTGGAGGATTTAGCTGACGATTGTGTCGGGGTGGTTGGACACCAGTGGTACTGGAGCTACGACTGAGGGGGTGGCAAAGAGTTTGACTCAATAGTTTGCTCAGATAAGTTTGTGGTGGATAAGCCCCTGCGACTGTATGATAATCGGGCTTATCGGTTTTTTATTACGTCGTTTGATGTAATTCATTCATTCTCTTTGCCAACCCTGGGGCTTAAGGTTGATGCGATACCGGGGCGGGTCAATCAGATGCTGTTTATCCCGCAACGTGTGGGTATTTTTACGGGATATTGTACGGAGCTTTGCGGGGTGGGTCACGCATTTATGCCTGTTGTGGTAGAGGTGTTGCATGCTTAGTTTGGTTTGTTGTATGGTCGCAAGATAGCTTTTCGTGCTTTTAGTGGGGCAACCGCCCCAATCAGATGTGGGGGGTGCCGTTCAAATTTTTTTATTGTTATACACGACAGTAATTTGTCTATTTTTGGTAAATACTAGTTGTGTTTATTATTGTTTGTTGCTGGTGGTGAGTTGTTTGCTGGTTGGGGTAGTTTTGTTTTTGGTGTTTGGGTTTGGTTGATATTCGTTACTTCTTTGTTTGGTGTATGTGGGGGGTGTTTACATTTTATTTGTGTTTGTCTCAGTTCAGTCCCCCAAAGCGCGTATGTCGCCCCTTTGAGGTGGGAGGGGGCTGGTGTTGGGTGGTTTCGTTTGAATATTAGCTGGACTTGGATTGAGTTTTGTGGGTAGATTGCCGATTGAGTCCAGTTCTATGCTTTGTTCTGGAGTGGAGGGCCCCTTTTACGTGTGTCTTTGCTTGGTTTTACTGTTTGGGTTTGTGATAATTAGTTTGGTGATGAGTTTAAAGGTTGGGTTTTACCGTTAGATTTTGCTTCGGCTTAATATATTCATTAATATAAAAGATTGTAAATCTTTGTAAAGCACGGCTAGTCGGGAGGGGCATTGATATTAGTTTGTGTTTCGACCACAAATATGGCTTTTGCCCAGTGTCCGTGGTGTATTTAGTGCTGTTGGCTGCTTGTGTTTGGGGTGGTTGGTTGCTATGTAGTGCGGCGGCATGCCGTGCCAGGGTCTTTTATTACTTTTTCTGTGGGGGTGTTTGGTTTACTGGGGGCTTGTTTGATAGTTGTAGGGTGTCTGTGCTTTTAATGCTGTTGGTGTGTTTTGGTTTTGTGTCCGGTTACACTATTCATTATTTGGGCTGAGGTTGGTCCGCAGTGGACCTAAAGTATCTTATTTGCTTGTTTGTGGGGGTAATGAGTAGATTAATTTTTACTTTTGATTTCTTAGCTTCCTTGGTGTTTTGGGAGTTTTTGGGGGTTGTTAGGTTTTTTTTGATACTTTTTTATTTAAATTATTCAGGGTTGCGTTCGTCAGTTGTTACTCTGGTGTCATCCCGTTTTGGGGACGTGAGTTTATTTTTTATTATAGGGGGGGCGTTTTATTTTTATTCGGTGGGGTATATGTGGTGTGTTTTTATGTTAATGGTTATCTGTACTAAGAGGGCTAGGTTCCCTTTTGTGAGGTGGTTGTTGGAGGCGATGCGGGCACCAACCCCAGTTAGTTCGTTGGTTCACTCTTCTACTCTTGTGGCAGCAGGGGTGTGGTTTTCTTTGCGTTACGATTTAGCGGGGTTGGTGGGCAATAACCCGTCTCTTTTCTCTGTTATGGTGTTTTCTGTGCTGGTTACGGGTGTTGCATCATTCTTTTTTTTTGATCTTAAGAAGATTGTGGCGTTATCCACTTGTAATAATATAAATTGATGTATTATTTATTTGTGTTTGGGGGGGGTTTACTTGAGATTATTTCAGCTTGTGTGTCATGGTGTGTCTAAGTGTTTGCTGTTTATGATGGTGGGTGATGTAATGTCTGGTTCTGGTGGGTCACAGGCTGGGAAATTCTGTTATAGTTCTAGTAGGTATGGCCGTTATGGGGCATTCGGTCTTGTTTCTTTGGTTTTAGGTTTATCTGGCGCACCCTTTATTGGTGTTTTTTTCACAAAGCACGTCATGCTTGCGGGATTATTTGGTGTTTACAGACCATTACTTCTTGTATCTCTCTTTGGTGGAGTTTTTCTTTCTTATTTTTACTCTTATCGGCTGTGCCGTGTTTTAATTAGATCGCGGTCTAGCGGAAGGGTTGGGGTTTTATTTGTTTGTTCTTCCTGTTCTGTTGTTTATTGGTGAATGTTTTTGAATTATTTTGTGGCCGGGTGTCTTGATGAGTGTTATTCTCTTGGGTTGGGAGCCACTGCGGGCATAAGTGTGTTTCAGGCGTTAGCCTGTTGACTGTGTTGGGTGGCATATGACAGGGTTGTATTGGGGGGTTTGGCTTCTTCCTTGTTTGGGGTTGATAATTTGGTTGAGTTGGTTTATCTATGTTCGAATCTTTTGATGGAGCGCACAAGTGTGTGTGTGCTACGTTGAGACAGCTATGTTGTTTCGAAAATTATACCAACAGTAACCCCCCAACTCTCCCTGTCTGTTATTACCGCGATTATTATAGGATTTTGTGGCATTTTAACTTGTCTATTATTTTACTAACGTTAGTAGTATAATAATATTATTCCGCCTTTCCAAGGCGGATATCTCGACGAGTTAACGTACTATATTTATATAATATATAAACACATTTAAATGGCATAGTCAATATATATTAAATAAACACCTATACATACTAGGATATGTATAGGATATATATAATACCCTAGTATATATTAAATAAACACCTATACATACTAGGATATGTATAGGATATATATAATACCCTAGTATATATTAAATAAACACCTATACATACTAGGATATGTATAGGATATATATAATACCCTAGTATATATTAAATAAACACCTATACATACTAGGATATGTATAGGATATATATAATACCCTAGTATATATTAAATAAACACCTATACATACTAGGATATGTATAGGATATATATAATACCCTAGTATATATTAAATAAACACCTATACATACTAGGATATGTATAGGATATATATAATACCCTAGTATATATTAAATAAACACCTATACATACTAGGATATGTATAGGATATATATAATACCCTAGTATATATTAAATAAACACCTATACATACTAGGATATGTATAGGATATATATAATACCCTAGTATATATTAAATAAACACCTATACATACTAGGATATGTATAGGATATATATAATACCCTAGTATATATTAAATAAACCCCTATACATACTAGGATATGTATAGGATATATATAATACCCTAGTATATATTAAATAAACACCTATACATACTAGGATATGTATAGGATATATATAATACCCTAGTATATATTAAATAAACACCTATACATACTAGGATATGTATAGGATATATATAATACCCTAGTATATATTAAATACGCTGCAAGTCCGTGCGGAGAGCTTAGGGGTGGTTG